GCGAAGAGTTAGAACGTGGCTAATCCGCTTTCTCCCATTTCTCTCTACTCTATCTATGAAGGCTATGAAGGAATTCGTTCATAGAATGCGATTGCACTACTTTTTGAAAACAACCGTACGGGATATACTCGGCCGAGGAGATTGTACCAAAGGAGACCCGTTTTACCGATCGTTTGATTGGGTGTGTCCTTAGTCGCTCCGGAGAAGCCATACCCTTAGGAAGCTTACCCAACTCATTTTTTAACTCCCAAGAAAGCCCAGTAAATCGTGCATAATGGAAGAGGAAAGACCTGTTAACAACAGGATAAGGGAATAGTAAAAGTTAGGAACCAAGGGATATGAGAATGTGAAAAGCGATACGATAAGACAGTCATCTCACACGCTAGGCCCAAAACCTATTCCGGATCTGATCTTTTTCTAAATAAGAATAAAATCGATAAAATAAGAAAATAAAAAGATAGGCTATGATGATAAGCAGCTGTGTCAGAAAGAAAGAATGAAATGAAACATAGGCCTACTCTAAAAATAGGCATACGAAACCTAACTAACTGGATTGCTAGCAGTGATCATATTCCACGCTTTTAGCAAAAATCTTTCTTGGCAGATCCAAGCCACCTATATATAAGAAGAAATGCTCTTGCCTACCTTACCGGATTCTTAGGCAACTCGCAAGGAAGAGAGTGAGCCATAGCCTATCGTAGACCTGACTTTGCTTTGCAAGGCTAGAGACTAGAGAAAGCCCATTTCTGATCTGATCTTGAAATTGAAAAGTTTCACACTTGGGGTTAAATTCTCCACAACATCTCCTATCACTCTTCCAACAGCAAGTGGTTCTACGAGCCTTGACATGACTACAAAAACTTGAGAGAGATAAAACGAGATAGAAAGTAGGGGGCCAAATAATCACACGGCCAACAAAGAACGTAATTACCTCAATTCCATCGAGCCTTCATTCCATCCAGCTTCTCCTTACTCTCTCTTGCTTATAACCGGCCTTCTTTTCTATCTCAATCTGTAATTAAGATAGAAAAGAAGGCCGCCAGGGTTTGCTCCTGCTGGAGCTTTGCGTTCTCTACATGGTGAATTGCTTGCTCCATTTGAAAAAGTGTTAAAGTGGTAACTGGTGGATCCATATCTCCCCTTGCTTTGCCAAATAGAGAAAGCAGCTTCTATTTATAGACGTAGGACGCTCTAAGCGAAAAAAAAAAAAGTCCTTCGTTTTCGCGGGTATCGCCACGTGGCTTAATCCCGATCACTCCTGAAGGAGTAGGACACAATAATACAGCGCACATCAGAGAAGAGAGTACCCTCCTTTATAATAAGACAGGCCCCCTGCGTCCTTTCTTAATAGATGGAGCAATCGTCACTCGACAGCTCGAAAGCGGATCAGTACAAACCCACGTGATCCGTATTCGCTTACGTACCAGGCGTGCTTCGTCGTACCCTGACTACTCCTCTTTCACTGGCTTATTTGTACCCAGCTACATGATGGAACTCCCCTCGGCCAATCGTCACTCGGCAGCAGCTCCGTCCTAGCGTAGGCGATTGAAGTAAAGCCTCTGCCTCTATCGCTTGATTGAAAGGATCAGACACTTTCCCCTACTTTTGACAGCAGAACGAAAGAATTCTTTTTTTAAAATAAGTAAGGTAAACTTGCTTTTGCCGATTGCACTCGGATAGCGGCCTGGGCCGTCCTGGAATGGGAATAAAATGAATTAGATGGACTGGACTTCGATGGGCTTTGTTTGGAAAGCCAGGAAAAGGTGGCATTTCCGGGCCAGGGCTGAAAATGGATCTGAATGCTAACATTGGGCTAACCTTCACTCCACTCCAATAGAATGGGGAAACGAGCAGAAGCATATTTTGTCTGCCATCCCTCAGGGCAAATCCGTGTTCATCACAGGCTCTGCTGGGACTGGTAAAAGCCTATTGCTTGAGGAAATTCTCAAATTACTGAAAAAATTATAGAGCCAATATGTGGTTTTGTCATACAATAAGATCAAATTTGTTTGGACTCGTTAGGTTTGGCCCATTACCTTGAGTGAGGCCGAACGTGTACACCTTTTGTTATGAAGATCTGATCTTATCCACCGATGGGTCTTGTTCTAAGCCCACTATCCTATCCTAATAGGTCCCATCTTGTGTCGGGTTAAGGCTCCACCTCATGTTGGGTTAGTGGAACCCAATTTCTTCTTGTAGTCTAGGGCTTTGCTTGGCATTGGGCTTTAGTTAAGCCTATATCCATTTCAGAATAGGATCTTTTATGTAGCCCAACTCTTTGAATTTGGATAGATCCGGAGGACAGGACCTTGGCCTTCTTGCATAGACTTGCTTTGATGATGGGTAGGCTTGTCGAAGAGTTGTATCAACGCTGGACTAGACTTCAGCCCTTGGCTTTGCCCCGCTTTCTGCCTCTGAAAACGTATTCACATCTACTCCCAACGCCCAAGCCACCAAGGGTTCTCGTGGGCACTTACCTTTAGACGCTGCTTCAAGCCAAAAGTAAAGACTATCTATGGGGAGAGCTGCACCTTCCTCTAGAAGTCGAGTAAGGCACCGTCCTCCCGGGAACAACAAGAGCAAGCCTTCTTAAGAGAAAGTCCTCACCCGAAAAGCACTTCGCTTGCCTAAGGGCTAAATAAGAGAAATAGCTGTCAGTCTACAAAGGGAAAGGGTGGTATACAAAGAAGGGGATGGAGAATAAGTCTCTCTGCCTTCGTTTTCGAAACTTGTACTGCTATTCTCTTTTTTTTTACCTATTTCTTTCTCCAAGTCTTCGTCTTTCTTGAAGAGCTGGGGCTCTATCCTTAGAGATATCATCCACAGTGGATGGTTCCGGAACTGGGGGCTTGTTTAGGTCGAGGGGTGGCGTGGGAAAGGGGCATTCGACCACGGGCAAAGACCGTCTTTTTCGCTTGTTTTTGTTGGATAATCCTTTGTTTACAGAGTCTTGTCTTATTCTAATAATAAGTTTCTCTATCAGTCTAGCTACGTACCTTCCATTGTAAGGCAAATGTGTTCTCTTCTAGATGGCTTCCCTGACTGGAAGTGGTACATGCCCATATTAGGGGAAGTTTCGGACAGTACTTCACCAAAGCGAAAACGAAAGAGACGAACTCCTATATTCTTAAGAAAGAGACAACCACTTATTCGTGCTCAACCAACCTTCTTCTAAGATAAAGGACGAAGAACGAAGCTCCAAGACAGAACCGAGACCGATACCCATATTATCGCAGACTAGGCGCACAAGACCCCATAGCGCACCCAACCTCCAAGACCGGTAGTTGTGTTTTCGTCTTCCTTCTTGCCCGCTTTGTCTTGCGCTAGCGCCCTTGCTCGATGTCCGTTTTTCGCTGTTTTACTGGGGTTCTAGGCTTTATCGGGTTCTTCCCACGGGTGAGCCCATTAGTCTTGTTCTTTTGCTTCCCTCAAGGTCGAAGAAGAGGTCAACAGCTCCGCCCAAGTGGCAACGAATGCCGATAAGCAAGTAGACAAGTTGATTGATTGGATTGGAGGTTCAAAAGAAGAATGTAAGAAAGAGGGATAAGACCGAGGCCTCGGACTCTCTAGACTCCTCTGGTCTCTCTCGACCGAGTGAACATGCCCACTACCTTCTTGGATCAAGGGCTTTCATAGAAAGGGGTTCCAGGCTACTAAGCGGATGGTCCGATCCGAAATGCTAAAATAGATCCTTGCTTAGCTTCTTTCCCAGGTAGTTTCCGGTCGGCGGCCTTGTCAACTGAATTCCCCACTCCATCCTGTGCTACATCGAATCAAAAGATTAATCCAGTTGGGAATTTCCACAACAGGATCTTTATCTCACTGACAAAACCTGAGGCGGATACCTGAGAAGTGGAGTGCCCCTATTTCATGCCTAGAAGGCCCTATCTATGCTACTAAAGCTGGTAAGGGAAATGAATGAAATAAGCTTCTTCAATTCGCATGTGGTAAGCCAAACCATTTTCTCTTCTTTTTGCATCTAGAAAGAATGCTTTAAGCGGTATTTCAACAACGACAATCATGGTACCAAAGATGGTGCGCCTTCAGAGGTGGAGCCGATTAGCCGCTTTCCTTGTTGCCATGTACCTGGTATCCAGGGATGGGACCTTCCGCCCAATTCTTTTCTTGCTTCGGACGGAAGTCGTCATCATTGATGGTCTTTCTTGAGGAATGGTTCCCCCAGGCGGTTCATCAATCCTCCTGAAAGCTTGGGCCTGTCCGGTCTCTTTGGGACGAAATGGGCCAATCAGAAGAATAACGTCCTTTGAGAGTTCGAGATGTAGGAGCGAGTCTTCGACTTTCGGTTCTGAGGATCTAATTTCCTGATGCCGTTGGGTACGGGTTTTGGTACCAGTAACTCAAGTCTTTCGCGAATCGATTATTGAAGAACTTTTCCTAACTGAGACCTTTCTTTGTTCTCATCTATCTATGAACGAGGAGAATCCACGAGGATACGCGGGCAACCCACGTATGAGAGATCTGGTCCTTTCGGCTCTAATTCTTTCTCAAATCAAGCGGACTGGGATGGAAATGGATCAGTGGGTAGGAGCCCTTAATTTTATAGAGTTACGATGAAATAGCCTGTTTTAGGGCATAAAATAAACCTTTTTTATGGAAGAGAAAACCTTAGCTTATAAAATAATACATTTGACTCAACCCCGTGTTTTTAGGCATCGACCCGCTTTTAGGTTAGGACGAGCCTTGAAAAAGCCTATTTTTGATTAGTTTCTCCGGTATAGGAGAATGAAAAACTTTCTAATTGTGGCTTGTCTATTAGTGGAAATGGGCCGATGAGCTTTAGCCCCTGGGCGGGATCAAACAATTCTCTTCTCGAAGCCAAGCCGTCCATTAACTAAAAAAGGCTTGCGGGCTTTCACCGGATGGGAAGGTTCGAAGAGATATGCCAATATAGCTTCAGTGGATCTAGTGGGAATGAGATTCTATGCCCAAGTCAGTCTCTTAAGAGTCAAGCTTGCCTAACCGCAGAAGTAGGACCGAGGACCAAGAGCTCGGGAAATAAAGATCGGGCATCCAGCTTTGTCGTAAGAACACTGACTTCGAACAAAGAAAGGCCGGGTGGTCTGGCTCCAGGTGTGCCCCTGGGATAGTCTCCCCTTGGAAGGGCTTACACATAAAGGGGATAGCTGCGCTTCATCATGGAAGAGGAGCAAAAGAATAGCGTAAGGTGAACTAGAGTGGAATTGAAAGACTACTTCTTTATGATTTGATCAGTTTATTTTCGAGTCTCATAAGGTAGTTTACTTGCTTACTTGTTAGAGTGAGGAACGAAGTAACTCTACCAATATTAGAGACTTTCTTTACTCAACCGACTAAGCATACTCTTTCCGATCCGATCTAGGTGGCCTAGAACAGAATATTCGAGTAGCTTTGCAAAGCCAAAGCAATCAATCATCTTAACTTAAACGGCATTTCCGCTTCTATAAACAGTCCATTCAAGGTATAAAGGGAATAGCGTGAAAGGAAACCTATCGTAAGACTCTGTCCGAAAGAACCCGTTCTACCTTTTCCAAAGATTATAAGGTACTAGTCTCTGACAAGGACAAGTTCCTTCTGTAGTGGTGGAACAGAAAAAAGGAAGCCGCTTACGAGCAGCTCTCTCTCATACGTCATTCTATTCGAGAGCCGGGGGGCGCTGTAGATGAGGTCTAACTGTCCGTAACTAAGGACCTTTAGGTTTATCCGTTCCGTCAAAGAGAGAACCTAATGCAAGCCGTGCAATACAGAGTGATAAGCGCGCAGTATAGCATTGAGGAGGATATATCAATATGCCACCATCTCTCTCAATATGCACTCATGAATGCTCGGTATAGGAAGCACTTGTCTTTGGCTTTCCAGACAGACGCGTTAAGCAAGTCAGTCAGTTCAATGGGGTTGATTGGGAGCTCGGTAGCTAAGGAAGTGGGTCAAAGCAGGCTGGAGAAAGCGAAGGTTACGATCCTGTTGACCTTTCCTAAATTTATTATTCCGGTGGATGCAGACGGTCTTTGAATTTGAAAGGGGAACAAAGCCCTAATTTCTTAAGAAAAGAAAGATCGTAGCGTGTCTACTATAGCTATTGATTCAACCACCTCCTCATATAAAGTAAGAAGACTGAGTCTCAGAGTCAGTCAAGAGTCCTTCCATACCGAGTAGGAAGGTCAGATCGCTCAGTCGCAGTGGAGTTTCCTTGGTGGACAATAGAGAGCAAAATCAGACTCGTGAGGTCAGTGAACTAGGTGGAAAGTGCAGGTCAGCGCTGTGGAGATAGAAAGGCTGATGGATGGATTCTTCCACTGTCTTTGAACCGAGACTAGGCAATTGAGAATAGCATAGAGAGCATAGAAAAGCCTCTCTCTCATCCACTTTGAGCTCCCCCTTGCTTCCTTCTTTGTTCCGGAAATCCATTTCATTTTAGCAGTTATTGTGGTAGCTTCTAGCCTTGAGTTCTCGTCTGAGGAGGGCTTCATCAAAGACGAAATCTCGTAAGAGAAGAAGGCTGTTAGCAGAGGGTGGGGAAGCGCCGCACCTTCGTGAAGAGGTAGAGTTCCTTGTACTGATTCTTTTCGAGATTGGGTTGGTGTTCCGTGACAGGGGCCCAGGAAGGAATATAGGGGGTTCGGCCTCTATCATTGAAGGAAAGGTTGGTCAACAATTTGGAGAGTTTGCTTCTACACGGAAACGAAGACTTTCGAGAACAAATATTAAACCGGGAAGAAAAAAGGGGAATAAAGAAAGTCTAAGCGCATATGGCACGAAAAGGAAATCCGATTTTGGTAAGAATCTCCGCTGTTGTCCTTTTACTCACCATATTCATAGTATGCTCTTTTTTGTTTGGTTTGGATTGGACTCTTCTTTGGGTAAAACTGCAAGATCTGCTACTAGTCAGATCATTGCGCTTCCTCTTTTTTCGGCTTCTTTCTTTGAGGAATCTCTCCCTTCCGGCAACAGATTCAGCGGACGAAGAGGAATGAATTCTTACCCTTGCTTCCGGCTTATTTAAAGAAAGACAGACTTATGAGCAAACCACCTACCCTCGGGTTCCTTCCCTCCGAATGCGAATACCTTGGCCTCTTTATGGCAGCTAGATTGCCACGTTCAAGGTCAAAGCTAGTCGAACTAGAGCGGGAAGGATTGCAGCTAAGCTAAGACCAGATTCTGTAACAGCAAAAGCAGCACTGACTTCTTTCTCTTATACCGCTCCTGCCTTGCTTCTTACCCTTCCGGGGGAAGATACTTTGATATTCTACTGCTTGGCCAGTGAAGAAAGCATCTAAAAAGTTAGAATGCTTTTCTTTTCTGCTGTTCAAATCAAATCAATCTCCTCGGTAAAGGACTTTGGTTTGGCTATTCTTCGGAGTTAAAATCCCCTATTCGCTTACCTTGCACTTTAAAGCCACGAGCCGGGAACTCAATTAAATCATTTACGCCAGGTCTTTCTTCTTTAAAGTCAAAGCGGAAAACTTCTAAATCAGTGAATCCCTAAGTTCCCTGGAGAGCTAAGAGCAGCTGATTCAATGGCAAGTGCCAGGCTAAAGGCAAAGAGCATCTTCCTGCGAACCTTCGCAGAGATTAGCCACAGTTGAACAGGAGCAAGAATAGCTTTTCTCTAGATCGAATGCGACTGGGATTGAGGTACGAAGTCACGTGGTTCAGGCTCCAGGGAATGCTTTTTAAGCTCATACCAGGAAATTCCATATTCAAAATTCTTCCATTAGAGCGCAGATCAAGCTATTCAAGCTATTTTGGCTTGGGACAGTTTCACAGGGGCGTAGCGAGCAGAAAATTACCTATAAACTAGAATATGTAGATGATACGACTGATGTTTTTGAATCAGACGTTGTTGCTCAACCATCTGCTTTAGGTGGTGGAAGCCCATAATCGAGAGTACCCATCGGCAAATAAGAAAGATAGTACCTAGTTAGCTCTATAAAGTTGCCACTGGGAGCTCCTTTCGAGTTTTGACCCAATAAGACTTTTCTGCGCTGGGTAGTACCCATAACTTGAACTATGAACTGGGCATTATAGGATAGGGCCGAGCCGAGTCTTCTTAACTTACTGAGTTTTCTGCTTTCTCCGATCTTTTAGCAGCCGCCACTTCATCAGTTGTTTCCCTCCGCTTGAAGGGTTATGATCGAACTCTATCCATAGAGACCTCATCCCTTTTTTTTGCTCGTATATAGCACTTAAAAGAGTGAGTTTTCAACGAAAAGGGTTTGATAGAGAGGATGGATGCCTTTCGATAAAAGATAAAAGTAATATAATAGTCAATCAGAAAACCTAGAATGCCCAAAAAAGATTAAGAGTCCGCGATACCGGCATTTCTTTTCTCTCGACTTTCTTCTTTTAGTCAGCCTGAATCCTCTTCATTCAGAGCGGACTTTCTTTAATTTAATAAAATACATAATGAATAAAGGCTTTCAAGATTAGCATATAGTATTTAGCTTTGCGGGAGAACGAAAAATTCTACGGCCTTGCCCGGCCCTGTTCTATCCTAGCAGAAAGATGGCACAAGTCTTTACTTTCTTTAAGGAGTAACCTCAGGGGAAGATGCCCAACCTGAGGCAAAAAAAAGGGGCTCCCCTATCACTATCCGAGGAGGGTGGCACGGGTCTTTAGGTCTTGACTTCCTTTCCATTTTAAATAAGGATTTGCCCCGCCTTGTAATAATGTCTTATCCGCTCCCCTTCTAGAATAGAGAAGAGGAGGCGAAGAGTAATAGAATCACCCAGTTCTATAGGAGGAAGTGGGACGGGGATGGCACCAGCCACTAGCCTTTCCTTAAATTGAAAGTCAGAATGTTTTCCTGCGGAAAGAGTGGTTCAAGAAAGGGCTTGCCCTACTCCAGCTTCAAAACTTCCTTGATTTTCCCCGGATTCCCCATAACTCGAATAGGAATCGGCACCGGTACTTGACATTTTTAAGTAAACAGTAAGCATAAAAGTCAGTCATAGCAAACGGGAAAGGGCACTGATCTCTTTTATTCCTGCTTTAGCTTGACCCGGCCTATAATAGTTTAAAAAAAACAGAATCGGTAGTTTCTGTTGCCGAATATTCTGATTAGCGAGAATCAAGTCGGCAAAGACCAACCAATAGGAGAATTGGCCTAGGCCTCAACGAAGAAATTAAAATCAGCACTTGAGGCGGGGGAGGAGTTTTTCGAAAGGGATTTATCGGACTGATAGGATGGAGAAAGGCATTGGGCCAAGCAAGAATAAGAAGGGGAAAGCCTTATACCTTAGTCGGATTGAAGCACGACAACCTTAAGCTTCCTTTCTTCCTTTACTGAGGGCCCTCGGGTATTCCTAATTGCGGAGATGACCTATATGATGTGGAGGGGATATGATTGGAAGCTTTTCCAAGAGACAGGGAAACATACGGAATACCAGACAATGAGATGTACCGATTGGATGGGGCTACAAAAGGAAGAAGAGTGCCTCGATCTTGGCTTGGCATTCAAAAAAATGGCTGGTAACAAATACGACTTCGCCCACTGCAACGAATAGAACAATAAGACGATAGGGGTATGCGACTAGACCTGCAAGACTCGCTTTGGCTTACTCCACTGAAAGGGAAACTAAAGGAAAGGGCATTCACCCGATCTATGACAACAAGGGATTGGACTGCTTAGGCGGCTTAGTAGCCTTTGCGGGAGTCAAATTCATTATTTAAAGACATTTTTGACAGGAAGGAAGATTCCGTTTTCCAGGCCATAAAAAGCGATACCGGAAATGACTAAAGAAGCGAAGGAAGATTCTCCCGCTGGTGCTTACTCTCAGTCTCAAGGAAAAGCTTTGACGACTGGGCGGACATACCGAATAGTCGGAGAGAAGGAATAGACCTTGGAAGGAAAGAAAGCCCCTCGATTAGCAAAGAGTCTATTGGGTAGAACGGAGAGTAGAGTAGGAGAGAGCAAGTGAATTATCATCCGTTATAAGACGTCAGAAAGTTCAGTAGAGTGCTTGGTCTCCTAGCTTGCCTGCTAGTGATAGTAATGCCTTCCAGTTTGTCTTTCACTCTGTCAGTCAGTCATTCGTCCCCTTTCTTCTTGTCCCGAAAGCTTTTATTTCATAGAACGACTTGCCCGTAGGTCGTAATGCTACGAAGAAGTTGTTTGGTATGTTTTTTTTGCTTTTCTTTTTCCACAGATCTGGAACTTTGCACACTTTGAACCCGATCCTGAGGAAGAATTCATTGTCGGGTTGGATTTTGAGGGTGCCAATAAGGATGCCAGGGGTGCCAGGCGAGCACGAAGACTGACTAGGGACGGTCACTCCGTTCCTGTCCCGATGATAGATAGAATATAATCAGATAACTACTGGAATCTTCCAACTTCAAATAGCATTATGAGTGATTTTCCCAGGCTCGAAAAGTGAACCCCATGGTATGCCTAGCGTTCCGCCAGAACTAAAGGAAAAGCCTCTCTTACGTGCAAGAAGAATCCTCCCGTTAAGCACTCGGGTACAGGTAGACAGAGGAGTTAGAGGTTATGTAATTCGCTATATGGAATTCCTTTTCTATCAGTACGATTCCCGTCCTTTGTCGGAAAGGGTGTCCACTCTTGCAACAGTCGTAATCGGTCTTTAAAGTATTCAGGACTCGGGCTATATGCCCTCTTTTCGATAGAGAAATTTGAAAGCTCTCGGCGCTAAACATGCGAGAAAATGCTCTCTTTTAAGGCCTAGGAGTTCATTCAACTATAGCAAAGTCTAGAGCAGCGAATTCCTTATTATCTCCTCCTTATGGTAACAGGAATCTGTCCAACCTCTATTGGTCATCTGGAAAGGGTCATCCCTTGCTTCTTCGATCCTCGGCCATATGTCCTCTTCAAGCTCTCCCTTGTTTGGTTTTGGTTGGGAAAGGTCGGGCGGAGCTGTGGATGCTGAGTCCTTTCCTTTCCTTGGAGAATAGAAAGGATTCACTATCTCTGTCCCGAAGTCACTATTTGAACCAGTGAGTACTGAAACTTACAAACTGCCTCCAACCGTCAAAAACGATTAGGCTTCCATTCCAATTCAAGATATTCAATCCAGGCCTGGATTGAGTGCTTAAGGACTAACCTATGTTGCCTATGTTGACCCTATTATGCCGAACCAACAAGTTATTTCTTCGAATTAGACCAATCGACATTCGTTTATATGCCGCCTATAAAGAAAGATAAGAGCCTCTACTATTTCAACAGCCAGAGAGCCCACTCAATGAACAAAGCCTTTCTCTTTTGTGGAACGTGCACACAGAGTTGGAGGGATCAGTTGGATCTGACTGAGAAACCCACCTTTTTAGGCTTTTTTGGCTACATCTCAGGTACAGACCGAACGTCCCCTAAGGAAGGCCCTTAACTTAAGGGGAGGTTTGGAACCCTAATTGGTTTTGTTCCGCCTTCTCCACTTGACTCCACTGGTCGAGAACTCTACAGCTTCATCCGAGATCCTTCCCAAATGAACATCCTAGCCCAGTAACAATATCTTATCTTCCCTGTTGAAAGCCTAGAAAATCGGATCAATTGATAAATAGAAATTGATGAAGACGATTTTCCTCATCTTTCTATCGTTGTGCTGTTCTACACACTGCTTATCGATAATGAATAACTTTCATTTCGTTTTTGGTAGGGCTTTTACCCATTGCCATCCCTTTTTCCAATTCCCTACTTATTATTTATATACTCATATAATACATCTATTCAGACATGATGGATATTGAAACCAGCAACTTCTTAGGAGAGTAGCTAGACTGAGTTCCACTTCTATACTCCAGTTTACCGAGGGCTAATGGCTGGCTTCTTTGTCTAGTCGCAACTTTCAAACTTAGCCTAGCCGATTGGGTTTGTTTTGTTCCTGATTACTGCCCTAAAATAAAAGTTCAGTGACATCACAAGGGTTGGTTTGAACGCTTAGGGCAATTGGTAGGGGTAATCCGCGCAAGAGCGCTTCCTCTTTGGGTCCCTATGGCTGGTACTGGTAGGGGTAGCATTAACTATTGGAGTGAGCCAATCCTTTCTTTGGTTCTTTATAGCTGATAATAAGTATAAACTCAGGGGGTATGAGTGCATGATTCTTTCTCCCACAAGCTTAGAGAAAGAGACCGAAGGAGGATATGAAAAATCCGCGGATTCCCTAAAGATAGAGCAGCTACTTCCTTAGAGCTGCTCCGAGATGGTATTCAAGAAAAGCTCACTAGCAGAAAAAGGGTTTTGAAGAAGCCGACATTGAATTGACTACCTAAACTGCCTGCCTTTCTTTCAAGATCAAGATACTACTACTACTCCTTTTATTAGTTAGTTGGTAAGGCAATAGCTTACCAAAGCTACTTAGAGAAAAAAAGCCAAAAGGACCTCTTTCTGGTTGTTAGCGATTCTTCTTGTTCCCATTCCCAGCCCAGGGTCAAGATTTTCTTTTTCGAACAGGTAAGGTTTTTCTGTACCCCTTGTACACTCAAAGGCTTCCGACCCAGCGGAGAAGTTTTTAGCCCAACTAAAGGATGTGCAAAAGAGGATTTTCCTCCCCCACGCCAATTAGTTATTTGCTTAACTTCTCTATTTCCGTTTCGTGCCCACAATTAGTAAGTAAGCCAAAGATCAACTGTCATCACGCTGCCTTTCGCATGTGTTTTCTTTGAATTCCAACCTAGTTCCCATCCCAAAGCGGGAACAAGTTGGTGCGACCGATTAAAGAAGAAGGACTTTCTAACAAGAAAGATCTTAAGAGAAGAAAGGATGGGATCAGGGGCTAATAAGAAGATTCAATCCATGCTCCTCTACCCGAAAAACTTCAATAAAGGAACTGCCTGAACCTGAAAGTAGAGGTGCTTGAACCTATTTGATTGCTTGCTGGAAAGTCTTTCTTCATTGAGATTAGGAAGGTGTTCTTTCTAGGTTTCCAGTTTTGCAGTGGCGCCATTCGATTAAGGATGTTGTGTGAGTTCCCAAATCGCGATGGGGGTGAGCTTCTCAAAAACCCAAGAGTTGGGCACGGGATTGGCTATAAGGAAAGCTGGGCAGCCGCAGCTATGAGCTTTTAAGCTAGGAGTTCCCCCTTCTTCCTGTTATGAGGATCGAATTTCCTGATACCGGATAACCTGAGGTAGGAGTGGCAAGAGTGGACTTCCTAAAATGGTAACAACCAGGGATGTCTAGAGAACTTCTCCTCGATTAGCTACAGAAAGAGCTAGAGAGTAGTTTCGTTCTGTCCCCGGGTACAGCGTAAGACGGTATCCTAGTGAGCGGAGCAGTCTTAAGAGCTAATCCGCGTTGGTAATAAGTTTAGAATTTCCTTCTGGCTGAAGGTAGAGTTGCATTTGAGTTGAGTTACTAAATGTAGTCAGGTAATCAATCGTACTACACTGCCTTAACTGAAAAAGGACTAGACCGAACCTTAGCCCAGGTGGGAGGGCAAGACCCACTAGATCTGAAAAGAGTAAAGAAGTAATGAACTCTGGCGGATCTCTGAAGACTGTACCGAGTTGATATGAAGCCCTAGCTTGGCAAGTCCATCTACGCAGAAATTCCCCTCTCTCCCAGTCTCTAGCTAAGAGGTCGCGAGATTCATCAATAAGAAGTCCATTGGGCTCAAGCTCTCTATCCGCCGAGTTGCTGATCTTAAGAACTTCCTGGCCATCTCTCTCGCAAACTACCTTTCTCTAAGCCTCGTCCCAAGCTAGACTCAGCCCATATCTTTTGCCTTGTCATTCTGATACAATATGAAAGGGGCTCCCCATCCCCAATTTAGTTGCTAAACCTAAGCTATCAACCATCTCCCCTCTGCCGATCTTATTAGGTTAGGCCCCTGCATCCGACTTATGGCGCTCTATCAGCAAAGGAGGGAGCCAAGGTAGTGGTATTCGCCCTTGCAGCTCTTAGTGAGAAAGGAGCTCTGCCATCTCTATCAGCTAGTTAGCTAGCCGCTCTTTCCCTAGTCTTAGCCAGTCTCATTTTCCTTCGGCTTCTGGCTTTCGGACTAGTAGCTAAGCCTCCTGCCTTTTTAGGCTTTTTAGGTTAGGCAAGCAGGGAGAGAAAGGGACAAGGGCTTAGACTTTCTCTGCTGCAGTGGCCAAGATCTGTTAGCTGCAACTTACAGAATGACTCGTATGGAATGAATTTAGTTTGGCCACAGGAGCAAATGTCTCGAAATAATCGATGCCATAGGTTTGTGTGAAACCTTTTCGCCACAATACGATCCCTATGAGAGCTCCTCTTTTGGCTTAATTAAGAAAGATGGTCATAAAAACGAGATCTTTCATCAGTCAGGCCAGACCAAGTGAGATACTCAAGATGAGTGGCCGATCCCAATTTATGGGGAAGATCCAGATTCTGATTCCCAATTAGCTGATCTAAAGCACGGGGTTGATTGATTTGAAAGTGAAAGCTCGGTAGCGGGACTGACCAGAACCAAGCAAGGGATGAGCGATTCCCCGTCGGAAAGGAAATTCACTCATGAGGGACCAAGGCAATAGCAGCGTCCCGTCGACAACTCTGACCGGAGCTCGACCCTCTTGTGACCCCATACATATCCATTCCATATTTTATGAAATCACTTAGATAGAAGCATGTTGGATGACAGAACGATGACTGAGTGCCACAAGTATGGATTTTTTCCAAGCAAGTAGAAATTACGTAGGTGATAGATCGAATCGTTTAGTACGCTAATCTTGACAGTTGAATTTTTCGATGGAGAGAGCGTCTGTTCACGTCAGGGTCCGAAGGAGATGTAGTCACTTTGACTTTCTTATAGATGGGGTCTGTGTTCAGTGTGCCAGGTCAAAGAAAGAGAGGTAAATGAAGGGGAGTTTCCTTCGCTTATCGGGGGTTTTGGCAGAATTGGGTTCGACTCCCGTTATACGCGATGTGGCGAATCAGACTGATTCAACGACGACGAGATATGCCTGCATTAAGATTTAAAACTTGGCGTCTACTTTCAGGAAATGTTCGGAAGAGAGAACTTACAATAATACAACGCCGCATTCTCCGAAGATTGAGGAACAAGAAGAGATCTATTAAGAGAAAGATTTATCCGAGAGAAAATCTTAACAGTTACATCCAATCACAAACTACACGAAAGTTGCCCCTTATTCATGGGGATTTACCCATCACAGAGATGCACAGAGGAACAGAACGAACTTCATATATTCCTTTTCTACTCAATCCAGAAACAAGATCGGACGTTATTCCGGTTCGTCTCCATTTTCGTGAAACTATTCCTCAAGCAAGGCAGCCGATAAGTCATCGAAGGGTTTGTGTGAATAATCGAATGGTAAGCATTACTCGTTTGAAAGTTTCCCACGGCGATCTAATATCTTTTCAAGAAAATGACGCGGAAATCCGCGGTGAAGAAATAAGGAGATCTTTCTATATCGAAATATCAGTTGAAAAAATAATAGGCATATTCCTGGATCACCCGGTAAGAATGTGGAGAAGAACCAAAACAGAATGGTTCCACCTACTCAAAACTAAGCGGGGATGCCGCCTACTACTAAAATCCCGGTTTTTGCAACAACAGTTGCGTTATTCTATGCAAGAAGAATACTTAGAAAGAACAAAGAAGTTTGGATCCGAAAAAGTATGCTTAGGCAGTTCTTTCGCTGAGCACAACAGAATGAAGAGGAATTTGTATCATTTCAAATCCCTATTCTTATCGAAGAGAAGAAACGAGAAAAACCGAAATCTTCCTACTCGAACAAGAAGTCCTATAGTTTACAACTCTTCTTTATATAGTAATTCGACCTATTGCTCCGCATCCCCCCATAAGTTTACTATGAAGAGAAGAATAAAAAGGATCGAACTACCTACTCATTATTCGGAGGTGAATCATAGAACACCAAAAGCGGTGGTATTTTATGGACCTAACATAGGTCACATCCCTCACGACATAAGATTGAAAGATCCAAACCTTCCTCTTCGGAGCGGAAACGGACGTGGCCAAAACATATAAAGATCGGCGTAGTCGCTCATAGGGACATATCTATCCGGATAGGGGATAGTCTAGTCTATCGCCGTCTCTATCACGCTATTAGATATTCGAATATCTTATTTCTTTTTCTTATTTATAATTGAACAAAAGCGAGGAGCGAGCCAAAGAGCGAGTTAGGTCTACTCCACGTAGGCCAAGTCTTGCCTAAGCTCTTTAACCAGTTCCTCAAAGACAGGAAAGATAGATAGATTCAATTAGATTACACTCCTATCAGTGCAACGGCCGCTTTCTCCCCCACCTGGCTGCTCAATCTAAACCATTAGGGGTGAGGAAGATTGATCAAACTCCCCAAGGGGATAGGAACGTACTGAATCAACAGGCAGGCAGACAGGACTTTAGCGGACGAGCAATCGAACATTCCCGCTAATCACTCGTACTCCTCCTAGCTCATGATTCAGTCTGTGGTCACGGAGCTATGTAATACCTCTGTACTAAAGTACCTGGTCCTTTACTTGACCAAGGGAAAATCCCTAAGAAATGTGCCGAGCAGAATAGCAGCATCATGCTTGAATTTAATAAGGATGTTAAGCTAGCTCGATCGCAGGAAATGATGGAAAGGTTGAAGCCCCAGTGGCAAGAAGAACAAGGTAACGGATGGAAGATAAATAGAACGAGGTGACATTGGAACTGGCAGTCAAGTAATCAAGCTACTGCCCTTCCTTGGGAGGGATAGGAGCCCTTCTTCTCGAGCCAGGAGCCTGCCTTTGGATGGGCTTTTGGGAATGAATGATAGAGCACAGGCAAGGCATAAGTCCAAAAGAAGCACGGGCATTTGCTGGGACTTGAATGGGCATGCTAGAATAAGTCCTTTCGATCCTCAGAAAGGAGTCTGCGCTCGCCCATCTCTTTTTATTGATTCTCGCTAAAGGATCGGGTACTTTGATTGGTATTAAAGTAAAGTGTTCTATCCCTTCGATCAAGTAACCCCAACCAGTGCAAGCGAGTGAACTAAACTACCGGCATGGGCGGATCTATCCCTACTAATTCTAATCATGAATGGAATCGGTGCGCCTATCAACCGTAGGGATTGGGTGCGGGGCTAAGACCGGATGTGCAAGAGAGACTGGGCTTGGGTATACCAAATTATAGAAGGAAGCCTGACTTTACGCAAAAGATATAGCCGATCGCATCTCTCTTTCTATTGATTGTAATTCAAAGTCAAGGTTCTATGCTTGTTCACTAGAATAAGGGAAAATTACTCGACCATAGGGTGACGAAGGAAGCTTGTTAGAATTAGAAAAGGAAGTCACTGAATCAAGTCCCATTTGATAGTGAACCTCCATCATCCATCAATGGAGGAAGGGCGTTAGAGCAATAGAAGGACTAGGCCATAGCTGTAAACATCACTCTTCACAAGAAGATGCCCGGTCACACCTGGCTTGATCGATTGAAATTGATCCGCCCTTTCACTTTCTCATTCGAGCGCATTTTTCACCAAGCTTAATTGGATTTGGTTGTACCCATTTCATTCCTGCTTCAGTCCATCAACGAAGCCGGTAAGGAATGGAATTGACAAAATTAACCAGTGACAAAATCAAATC